TTCCGGAACAAGAAAATGACATCGTGATTTGGATCTCAATGAAAAAATACATCAATGATAAGTTAATTCGATAAATTTGAAATTCTTTTTTATATTCTTTCTATTCTAAGATAAGAAAAGGAGTCAAAAAACTTCTTTATTGAAAAAGAAAAATCGAGGAAAAAGTCCTTTCGTTAAAATTTAGAAAGAGCCTACTATGCTATGTATGATATGAAAAAACAAAAGAGGGCTGGAATCTATACATTGATTTTTCGGAATTTTTTTTGAACCGTATGCAGAAAAAAGTGCATGTACGGTTCCTAAGGGATACAGCTTTACCCGAATCAACCGACTTTATCGAGAGAGATTACTTTTTTTAGGCCAAGCAGTTGATAGCGAGATCTCAAATCAACTTATTGGTCTTATGGTATATCTGAGTATTGAGGATGATACCAAAGATCTTTATTTGTTTATAAACTCTCCTGGTGGGTGGGTAATACCTGGAGTAGCTATTTATGATACTATGCAATTTGTTCGACCAGATGTACATACAATATGCATGGGATTAGCTGCTTCAATGGGATCTTTTATCCTGGTTGGAGGGGAAATTACCAAACGTCTAGCATTCCCTCACGCTTGGCGCCAATGAGGTTTTTTTGAGAGAAACAAAAGACTATGCCTTCGCCATATGAAATAGGAATATTAAGTAAAAATAGCATGGCATTTAGAATTCGATATGACAAAAATTTTATTATTATTTTTTTTTTTGTGAAAAAAAATTAGATTATATATCGAGAGAGTAGTATGAAATAAAAGGTATTTCTGATTTTATCTTATCCATCGGAAATCCTGTTCAGCGTCACAAACTTTTTGCATACCATAGATCTCTTAAGAATATTTATTGTATAAATTGTATAAATTAGAAATAAAGTACAAAATATTTTTTTATTTACTTTTTTTTATTTGATCGGATAAAAAAGAAACTTTGGGATTGCTGAATCAACAGACAAATAAATACCAAAAAATAAATAAGAAATATATAAAGCAACGGAACCATCATAGTATTTTTTAACTCCTCCAAAAAGAAGGGTGGTAATTTGATCATTTACCAATATGAGTCTCATAGATCCTATTTGGCTCTTTCTGCGATGGAAGGTAAAGATTAATTTTATTGTAGAGCCGTATGCAATACATCAAACATGCCCGTACGGTTATTCTATTTTTTTTTCTTAAGTATTTTTTTTATCTTTATTTATTTTCTCTTCACTCCATCGTCTAGATAGAACAAACTTTAGTATGTTATATCATCAGGGTAATGATTCATCAACCCGCTAGTGCTTTTTATGAAGCACAAACGGGAGAAGCTATCTTGGAAGCGGAAGAACTGCTAAAACTGCGTGAAACCATCACAAGGGTTTATGTACAAAGAACGGGCAAACCCCTATGGGTTGTATCCGAAGACATGGAAAGAGATGTTTTTATGTCAGCAACAGAAGCGCAAGCTTATGGAATTGTTGATCTTGTAGCAGTTGAATGAAAATAGAAAATAGGATGGATTTAGCGCAAACTGGTGATTTATTATTTTATCTTCTTACCAAGTTCAATATTTTATTATATTAAAAGTAATTCATAATAATCCGGTTAGGATCGATCTAAACCAGCTCATTATGTATATCATTCAACATGCCAACGATTAAACAACTTATTAGAAATACAAGACAGCCAATCAGAAATGTCACGAAATCCCCCGCTCTTCGGGGATGCCCTCAGCGTCGAGGAACATGTACTAGGGTGTATGTGCGACTCGTTCAGATCATAGGCTGGGGAACAATAAAAAAAAATTTCCAGTATCAATGATCAGTACCGATTAATAGGATCAAATTCAATAGGATAAAATGGAAGAACTCTATTCCATTCACTTTCTAAAAATAAAAAAATATATCCTTCAATTGTGTATGAAATTTATGGTTTCCATTGGTGTAAATCCAATTACCTCAATTTAATTTAAGATGAAAAAAAAAATGCCCCATTGGTATTAAATGGTTATCCATTAAGCGGGGACAATCTTATTAAAAAAAGAAAGATTAGACTTCCAGTCTTGCAAGAACGGACTAAGAGGGTCAGCTACCCAGCTAACTTTCATAATTAAATACCGTTACTGTATAGGTGGATCTCCTTGTGAAAGACCGATTACTGGCTAATTTATGGGTCGAGCCAAAGAGTGTGAACTATACAAGTTACTCATAAGGTTAGGTTAATTAAATAAATTATTAATATTACAGGCTCCGGTGTATAGAGAAGACCTTACCGTTTACGAATTCACCATAGAAACGATGAAACCCGCTATTTCTTTATCCATTTACTAGTTTTTTATTTACTATGTTTTTGAGACCTAGTCGAATACAATTTCTTTTTCGAGATAAAAAATTGCGGTCGGGAAGGTTATAGTAGCTAAAGCCATTGGAATTATTATTTTATACATTGGAAAAATCCGTTTTGTTATTAATAGACTGAGGAAGGG